TATAAATTATAGAACAAAACAAAAAAATCAAGAGCTTCGAGCCAATAAAGACTAAGAAGATTGACTCACGAACAAATTGCATTATGGGCTCCGTTGTAAAAATTGGACCTAAGCATTAAGTAAGAAGCGATGGGAACGATGGAAGCTGTGAATGCAAAAGATTTTTGTGAAAAAGGAATCTTAATGATTCACTGGTCGGGATGGCGAAATGAACCGGAGATCTATTCATCTATTGTAAGAAGTTGGGAGACAAGCCAAAAATTTAAATAGAAGAGTAAATATTCGCCCGCGAAAACTTTCTTTTTTTGAATTGATAAATTTGGACGATAAAAAGAAAAAGACAAAAATTTGTTCTATTTTTATTTCAAAATAACAATATGATTTCGAAAATAGAAACTAAAATCTTTAATTGTCTATTTAAACAAGATCTATAGATTACTAATAGATTAGATTATTAGATTATAGGAAATCTCAAAAAATTCCATGATTCTATTTAAATACATGTATATCTTAATCTTAATTAGTTAATTATTAGTTAATTATTTCATTTTTATTTAATTAATATTAATTATATTAATTAAGATTCGAAATCTTTTTTGTTTTTTAATTCTTTTATTCGCGAGGAGCCGGATGAGAAGAAACTCTCACGTCCAGTTCTGCAGTAGAGATGGAATTCATAATCAATCATCAACTATAACCCTAAAAGAACCAGATTCCGTAAACAACATAGAGGAAGAATGAAGGGAATATCATATCGAGGAAATCATATTTGTTTCGGTAAATATGCTCTTCAAGCACTCGAACCCGCGTGGATCACATCTAGACAAATAGAAGCCGGTCGGCGGGCAATGACACGAAATGCACGTCGTGGTGGAAAACTATGGGTACGTATATTTCCAGACAAACCAGTTACACTAAGGCCCGCAGAAACACGTATGGGTTCGGGGAAAGGATCCCCGGAATATTGGGTAGCTGTTGTTAAACCAGGTCGAATACTTTATGAAATGGGCGGAGTAAAAGAAAATATAGCTAGAAGGGCTATTTCAATAGCAGCATCCAAAATGCCTATACGGACTCAATTCATTATTTCGGGATAAAGGAGAAAAGGGTAGAACTAACAGAAATGAGTCTTGGGTGTGAAAAAAAAATTGCTTATTTCTTTCTTTTTTTTTTTATTTTTAGACAAAAAATATTTCTTTTTTTTTTATCCTTTGCATTATGCATTAAAAGAACAAATTACAAAATGATATGATTCAATCTCAGACCCATTTAAATGTAGCAGATAACAGCGGGGCTCGAGAACTGATGTGTATTCGAATCATAGGAGCTAGCAATCGTCGATATGCTCATATTGGTGACGTTATTGTTGCTGTGATCAAAGAAGCCGTACCAAATATGCCCCTAGAAAAATCAGAAGTGGTCAGAGCTGTAATTGTGCGTACCTGTAAAGAATTCAAACGTGAGAACGGTATGATAATCCGATATGATGACAATGCTGCAGTTGTTATTGACCAAGAAGGAAATCCAAAAGGAACGCGAATTTTTGGCGCGATCGCCCGGGAATTAAGACAATTTAATTTTACTAAAATAGTTTCATTAGCTCCCGAAGTATTATAAAAAGGGATCGCGCTATTTTATTTTTCTAGTGGGATAGTTGAAAGAAATGGATTGAGAAATAGATTGTATCTCACGCATATACCTTTATTCATAAAATATTCATAAAAAAAAAAAAAAAGAAATAAGCATGTTGATTATATCAAATTTTGAGTCACCAACAATTTTAGTTCATCATGGGCAGAGACACTATTGCTGAGGTAATAACCTCTATACGAAATGCTGATATGGATAAAAAAAGAGTAGTTCGAATAACAGCCACTAATATTACCGAAAATATTGTCAAAATACTTTTAAGAGAGGGTTTTATCGAAAACGTGAGAAAACATCGAGAAAACAACAAAGATTTTTTGGTTTTAACGCTACGACATAGAAGGAATAGGAAAAGGCCCTGTAGAAATCTTTTAAATTTAAAACGGATCAGTCGACCTGGTCTACGAATCTATTCTAATTATCGACGAATTCCGCGAATTTTAGGCGGGATGGGAATTGTAATTATTTCTACTTCTCGAGGTATAATGACAGACCGAGAGGCTCGGCTAGAAAGAATCGGCGGAGAAATTTTGTGTTATATATGGTAATCTTTTTAATATACAAATTGGACCCAAAACTTACAATTTTTAATTGTAAAAGAAAAAAGAAAAGGGACGAGTTGTCTAATATTGTTCCTGCTTCATTAGTTGATACTTCAAGGGGACTTTACCTGGAATGAAAGAACAAAAATGGATTCATGAGGGTTTAATTACCGAATCGCTTCCCAATGGCATGTTCCGGGTTCGTTTAGATAATGAAGATCTGATTCTAGGTTATGTTTCAGGAAAGATTCGACGTAGTTTTATACGGATACTACCGGGAGATAGAGTCAAGGTTGAGGTAAGTCGGTATG